GCTATTTACTGGAATCATTTTACTGGAATGCTATAGGATGAAAATCCCCCGGGTAGAAAGTTTTTAATGCTTATGTAGAACTACACATTAAGAAACATTCTAATTTGATTAGATTAATATCGGTGGATCATTTATTAATCATTCATTGAATGATAAATAACTACAAGTGACGGAGATACACGATTTAAATAACGGAAAATCCAATATTTTAAAATAGTATCGAGAATAACTGGAAAAGTGGAAACAAGACCAGATATGATTTGATCATTATGAACAAATCCAAAATCCTTGTAGACAGAACCAATCATTAGTTCCCAACCGTGGGGTGAATGAAATCCGATACATAAATCCATTAATAAAAGAATCGAAAAAGCTTTTACTGTATCGCTTACGTTATATAGGAATTCCTGAGCCCAAGAGTTAAGAATAACAAGTTCTTCATTACCTAAAATAGAATAACAGCTTAGAATAGCAAAACATATTATATTTGTCGAGAAGTGCAAAATCATATGGATACGATCCTCATTGTGTATCTTGATTAATTGGATCGTTTCCTTGTGGATTCCTATAGGAAGCTTTTGTAGATGTATTTCCGAGTATTCCTTGATCAGTTCGTCGAAGAAGAGGATTTCCTCTAATTCTATGAACTTTTCTAAAATACTTTTTTCTTGAATATCATTCAAAAAGATTTCGGATTGATCAGTATTCGACCAATTAGTAACCCAAGATTCCATACTTTTAGTAAATGATGAGAGAGAAATCCAACAGGACAAAAACACTATAGATGCAAGATACAAAAGAGGAATGAATGCTTTCTTTTTTGCCATTTTTCGTCTGTGAATTATTAATTAACCCACTTCATTCGTCGACTCTATGTGATCGAATATTTCTTTTACCCATGAGTTCTAGACAAGGTATCAAACCTATGAATCTATTTTATTTGTGATTTTGTGTGAATCTAGAACGAATACAAAAATAGACTACGACTCCGCTTCGAATTCGAATCAAGAAATAATCAAAAATTTTGTTTCCAGATCTCTCAATTCATCAAATTTCTTAAAGTGTCTCCTTTCGGTCATTCATCGAAAGGAGACACTTTAAGAAATGAATATTATTGATATTTTGAGACGAAAGAATTCCTTTTCTATAAAAATATAGAATATTTTGAAAAAATTCCAACGATTACCCATATCCAAGAATAGAATAATTGAGAGAAAGATATTGTGATGATAAAAAAATGAGTGGTAAAACAAGACAGAAATGGACCGGTTATCATTATAAAGAAAACCTTTTATTGGTTAGTATTAGTAATGGAACACAAAAGAAAGGATAAATTAAAGGGTCGATTGACAGAAATAATTTACACGATAGGATTTATCTGCATCTAAAGTATCAATTCCAACAAATATTGAAAAAAGATGAATTTATTTCTTTCGAAATCATTTGATGTATCCGATGAATTGAATCTAGTAGTTCAATTTGTTACTTGTTTGAATTGAGTTGCATGGATTTGGATACGCATAAAAAACCTCAAAGGAGGGGGTTTTGTTTTAGGGTTGTTCCATATATATCGGCTTTGGCTCGACTGAACGTTTTGACGAAACTTCAGTTAAATTATGTTATAGAAAAAACAGGAATTTTTTCTCTCCTGCTGAGAAAGCATTCATTCTTCAGCCCATTTCCTTTTCTCAAAAGACTTCAATTGGTACGCGCAAAAAATAGGCCAATTCGGCGGCTTTTTGTTCAATTTCTCGTGAAGTCAAATTCTCATCAGTACGGGTCAACGGAACAGCCCCCCGGCCTCTGATGTCCATATAAAGGATACGACGAGCATAAATACCCTCTTTAACTTCTATTCTAATGGACTGAATATCTTTTATACGGAATCGGAGGAATATGCGACGATTTTTTCCAGGAAATCCCCAACGAAAAATACACACTATTCCCTCCTTTCTATCGAATCGATCATAACCACTACCTACATTCCAGGAAATTGTGCACCACAAATAGGAACTAATAAAGAAACCAGCGATCCCGTAGAAAGACATCACAAGCCCTTGTGGAAAAAAAACAATTTGCTGAGCCGGAACAAAAGATATCAAATTTCTACCAAGATAACTGGAAGTTCCAACCAATAAGAATCCTAATGAACCTAAAAAAACGATAAGGGCCCAGCAAAAATTACTTAGTTTTCGAGACCCCGTTATAAGTTCTATCCATATCTGTTCTGATCGCCAACTCATACTTCATCCGATTTAATTTTATTGGAATTGAGAGAATACCCCAAATTATTTTGACTTTACTTTTTTTTGTTTCCGAAGGAACTCTCATCAAACTAGCACTAGTTTGATGTGAACGAGTGCTAGTTGATGTGAACCCTTAGGAGTAATTTATCAAATTGGTTAGATCTAAACTAATAACATACCCTTCCTTAAATCCGAAATATACATATTACAGCTGGATCCACCAACTTTAGGTATCCAACGATCCTGCTCTATTTGAAACTAGCTGGATTTTATTTACCCATAGATCATTTTCTGTAGGCATAATAGCTTTTTCCTTTAGAAATCACATGTCATACCATATTTCCATTTCCCGAAAGAAATAAATATCTGTGTTATGCTAGCAAGTAGAAGTTCAAAAAAAAATGGATGAGATTGGGTCCCCTCAGATCTAAACAATCTTGTTTTTTTGAACATAAAGAAATAAAGAAGCCATTGCAATTGCCGGAAATACTAGGCCTACTAAAGGCACAAAAATAGAGGGAAAAGTGAAAGTTGTCATAACAATGGGGTACCTCGATTTATTATTTGCACCTGTTATTATTTTTTTATATCATATTTTACAATAATTATAATTCAAAAGTGTAATTATTATGAATTGGTCTTTATTATTAAATTCAATTTCTTAAGAAATTGAATTTGAAAATTATTATAGAAGTAATAAATATCTATATATCTAAGTGAGTATATAGACTAAGTCCAAGGAATGTAGAACTAAATAAATGGACTTATTCATCTTTTTACACGAAAGATACCTATGATAATCAACTTTATTATATTAAATATATTTTTTTCTTAATTTCTTTGTGTTTTGTTCTTGTCTTCTAATTTGAAAAGGTTTCTTACAAATTATCGAAAGATTTGCTAGAATGCGACACAACCAGGATTTTTAGTGAAAATGAGATTTTCGGGCGATGCAGAAAGATAAAAAACTATATATCTATCTTTTCTATATTTGATTATCTACGTAAGGCGAAATTCGTTTTATTTTCCTAATGTCACGAAAGGAAGAACTCACGCTTTTATCTTCTTGATAAAGACTTCTTAATTAGTAATGGGAAATCTAGGTAAAAAAAAGAGTTATCCGCAACTTTTGCTTCTTTCTACAATTAGATCTTAGGTCACCAACCAAAGAAAATTGCGTTCTTATTTACTTTAATTCCGACAAGCTAACTACTTGTTTGCTACAAATAAAATAATTGAACTTAATACGCTCTACTTGATTGAATTTGAATTGAACGGAAAAAAGTCGTGGAGCTTAAATAACTCACTCAGAACACTTTTTAAAGTATTACGTGGTACGATTAGGTCGAATAAACCTTTCTGGAATAAATATTCAGCTGCTTGTGAACCTTCAGGTACTGTTTTATTCAATGTTTGTTCAATTACTCTTTTACCCGCAAATGCAATGTAGGAATTGGGTTCGGCAATAATGATATCTCCCAACATACCAAAACTAGCTGTTACCCCACCAGTAGTAGGAGATGTAAGGATTGATACATAAAATAACTTTTTATTGGATTGATAATCATATAAGGCAGATGATATTTTAGCCATTTGCATCAAGCTCAAACTTCCTTCTTGCATGCGCGCCCCCCCCGAAGCGCACACTATAATAAGAGGTATAAGTCGATTGGTAGCGTACTCAATCAAACGGGTTATTTTCTCCCCCACCACGGATCCCATACTACCCCCCATAAACTGAAAATCCATAACCCCAATTGCTACGAGAATACCATTTAGTTGACCTACACCTGTTTGAACAGCCTCAGTTAATCCTGTCTTTCTTTGATAAGAATCAATACGATCTTTATAAGGCTCCTCCTCCGAATGAAATCCAATGGGATCCAGAGAGACCATGTCTTCATCCATAGGATCCCAAGTACCGGAATCGATCGAAAGTTCGATTCTTTCTGAACTACTCATTTTCAAATGATATCCACATTGTTCACAAATATTCATTTTTGATTTCAAAAATTTCTTATAATTTAATCCATAACAATTTTCGCATTGAACCCACAAATGCCTGTATTTTTGAGTTGCATCGAGATCATTAGACGCTTCTCTTAGAGTTAAATCACTACTCTTCGCGCGGGTTCGTAGACTGGACCTCCCGCTTTCACTACTAGTTCTACATTTATCAAAAATGCACCTAGAAATGTAACTGTCACTACTATCACTTACAATGGACGTATCAATACAGATTTGAGACTGAAGATAACTGTCAATGCAACTATTAATGTGATTATTCCAACTAGATTGAGTTACATACATGTAACGATTGGATAAGGAATCTTCACTCGTAGATCCATTATTCATACAACTAGAATTGCGATAATGATAAAAAGAATTTTCTAATTCACTCATAAAAGAATAGTCGTTGTCAATCTCAAAAATATGATTTTCAATATCAAAATAGATAGAATAAGTATCTCCATTACTATCCCTAACTAAAAAAGTATCATCAGAGAGAAAATTCCAAATGTCTTTGAAGCCGAATAAACGATCCACATTAGTGTAACTAGAATTGTCACGACCCCTGCAACTATGAATGTTTTTAGCCCTACCTTTTCTATTCGGATCTTCACTTTCACTAGTATTTTCAACAGGACCAAGATTTTCCATTGAGTTCTTTATCCCATACCTACGCTCTAACTCCTTTTTAAACACCATCGAATTCAACCACCATCTTTCCATAGAGTTTTCTTGCCCCCTATT